CAGAACTAAATTCACTTGATTGATCCATGTACCCCTACCAATTCGACACAGATTCAAGTTATTTTCTAGAATCATAGATTCTACTTGTCCCTTGAACTAAATTCTTCTTATTAGAGAAAAAATATCTCTACCTTCTTGATCCCTCTTGCCGGATTTATCCTTTATTAATTTCCTAGCTTAATGTAACATAGAGATTAGGTATATCTTAACAACGAATGAGTGAAAGTGGACAAAATGGAATTGAAACTCCCTTCTTTTTCTTTTCTGACGGACAAGTCACTCCCGGAAAGAATCCTATCTTTCGTATTCTTTCTATTTTTTTATTCCAATTTAATAGAATAATAGATTTTCATAGATTCTAGATATGAAATCTGTATATTAATATTTCTATAGGGCGATTAGATTCGAATCCATATTATTTAAGAATCGATTATAATAAGATATATGATCGATCATATACTTGACAATCACTATATAAAAAGGTTAAAATATATAAATAAAAAAAGAAAAACAGGAGGAAAACCATCATGAAGATGAAAACCATCATGCAACTTTTAGTTTAAAAATAAAAAGTTTAGATTCTTTTTTTTTATAAAAAAAGAAATAGAATTGATTATAATAAGATATATGATCGATGATATACTTGACAATCAGTATATAAAAAAGTTATAATATTTTAATAAAAAAAAAAAAAACCACAATAGGGGGAAAAGGTTATGCAAATTTTAATGAATATTTTAGTTAAAAACAGATGTATGCAACTTTTAGTTAAAAACAGAGGGAAAACCATGATAAAAAAAAAAAAAAAAAAAAAAAAAAAAAAAAAAAAAAAAAAAAAAAAAAAAAAAAAAAAAAAAAAAAAAAAAAAAAAAAAAAAAAAAAAAAAAAAAAAAAAAAAAAAAAAAAAAAAAAAAAAAAAAAAAAAAAAAAAAAAAAAAAAAAAAAAAAAAAAAAAAAAAAAAAAAAAAAAAAAAAAAAAAAAAAAAAAAAAAAAAAAAAAAAAAAAAAAAAAAAAAAAAAAAAAAAAAAAAAAAAAAAAAAAAAAAAAAAAAAAAAAAAAAAAAAAAAAAAAAAAAAAAAAAAAAAAAAAAAAAAAAAAAAAAAAAAAAAAAAAAAAAAAAAAAAAAAAAAAAAAAAAAAAAAAAAAAAAAAAAAAAAAAAAAAAAAAAAAAAAAAAAAAAAAAAAAAAAAAAAAAAAAAAAAAAAAAAAAAAAAAAAAAAAAAAAAAAAAAAAAAAAAAAAAAAAAAAAAAAAAAAAAAAAAAAAAAAAAAAAAAAAAAAAAAAAAAAAAAAAAAAAAAAAAAAAAAAAAAAAAAAAATCAGAAGAGTTGGCATATATAGATTTCATCGAGATCTATACAACCGTACACAATTTTCTTCATTGTTAAAGACAGACAGTCTCCGGGCGAATAAGAAGCGCCTGGGTACAGGTGGAATGAAAGAGAATTTCGAATCCGCTTTATATGCAAAAAAGCTATAAGTCGGGTCAAGTAAGTCAGAATATTCATTACAATATTCTGCGGAATCCATTTCTTTTTCTAGGCCTGCCACTTTATCTTTTCTTTTTTAATGCGGTCTGATTTCTCATGTTACGGCTTAGTATTATGGCTTTCAATTACTTGTTTCATGTTAGTAAATATTTAAAAATTTTTTTTTTTTATTTTCGTGAAACCGAAAAGAGCCCTTCCTATTCTATGCAAAACAAAAAATTAGTTTATTTACCTAATACTTATAGAACGAAATTCAAATTCAGTGCCATTGATAAGACCCCGCTTGGTAATTTCTTTACCATGGCTCCCTTCCTTCGTTTTTCTATTTTATTAGGTTGCAAAAAACGTATGAAATCGAGGGATACAAGAATCTCCGTGAATTTAGATAATTGGGATAATTCCGAAGGGTGGGATGCCCAGGAAGACCCTAGGTGGGATGACTGTGGGTGGCATGCCGGTGATGACGATGATCATGAAAATGAAAGTAAAAATGAAAAAGAAAATGATAAAGAAAGTGATAATAATCCTGGTGGATTCCACAAATATAGGCATTTGTGGGTTCAATGCGACGTTTGTTATGGTTTAAATTATAAGCCACTTTTTAATTCAAAAATGTATATTTGTGAATGTTGCGACTATCATGTGGAAATGAATAGTTCGGATAGAATTGACCTTTTGATTGATCCAGACACTTGGGTTCCTATGGATGAAGACATGGTCTCTCTGGCCATTGAATGGGATTTCGAAGAAAAAGAGGAGCCTTTTGAACTGGACCTCAGTGAATGGGAAGCTGAACTCAAAAGAGTGTACATAGAACTAAAAAAGTTATAATATTTTAATAAAAAAAAAACCACAATAGGGGGAAAAGGTTATGCAAATTTTAATGAATATTGTAGTTAAAAACAGATGTATGCAACTTTTAGTTAAAAACAGAGGGAAAACCATGATGCAACTTTTAGTTTTGCAAAGGCATCAATTAGTTTTGAAAAGGTATGTTTTACAAAGGCAACAAGTCTCACATATTTTGACTCTTGTGGCTTGTTTGTGTTTTGGCTATATAAACTGGGTTACAATAAAGAAAAAAATTTGCCGTCTTCTTTTATTCGAAAAAGGGGATCCACGATATATGCGTGTCCGCAAATTCGGCTTATCTGAAAGAGTAGTTGATGTACTTTTTGATGAAAAAAGACTAATTTCTCTTAATCAATTAATTCTAATGAGAATCTACACTCGCGAGGACCTCCTAGAAATAGAAGGTTTGGAGGAGAAAGATAAAGAGGAAATTGTCAGAAAAATAGACCAATTTGTTAATAATTCGTGGGCTTTAACGGCCTTATTCTATTGTAACTTTGAGAAACTGAAAGTGAAACCATGGTGGTGTAGATTGATAGTCTATATCTCTAGAAAAAGAAAAGACCCGGCTTTTTTCTTTATTTCAGAATTGAGGTTATCTACCCGAATAACTAGTTTCCTCATGGAAGAAGAGATCTATACCATCGAGGATCTTCTAATCATTATAAAGGATACTCACAGTTCGAAGTGGAGGAGATTTGTACAATCAGAAGAGTTGGCATATATAGATTTCATCGAGATCTATACAACCGTACACAATTTTCTTCATTGTTAAAGACAGACAGTCTCCGGGCGAATATGAAGCGCCCGGGTACAGGTGGAATGAAAGAGAATTTCGAATCCGCTTTATATGCGAACAAAAAAGCTATAAGTCGGGTCAAGTAAGTCAGAATATTCATTACAATATTCTGCGGAATCCATTTCTTTTTCTAGGCCTGCCACTTTATCTTTTCTTTTTTAATGCGGTCTGATTTCTCATGTTACGGCTTAGTATTATGTCTTTAAAAAAAAAAAAAAAAAAAAAAAAAAAAAAAAAAAAAAAAAAAAAAAAAAAAAAAAAAAAAAAAAAAAAAAAAAAAAAAAAAAAAAAAAAAAAAAAAAAAAAAAAAAAAAAAAAAAAAATTAGTTTATTTACCTAATACTTATAGAACGAAATTCAAATTCAGTGCCATTGATAAGACCCCGCTTGGTAATTTCTTTACCATGGCTCCCTTCCTTCGTTTTTCTATTTTATTAGGTTGCAAAAAACGTATGAAATCGAGGGATACAAGAATCTCCGTGAATTTAGATAATTGGGATAATTCCGAAGGGTGGGATGCCCAGGAAGACCCTAGGTGGGATGACTGTGGGTGGCATGCCGGTGATGACGATGATCATGAAAATGAAAGTAAAAATGAAAAAGAAAATGATAAAGAAAGTGATAATAATCCTGGTGGATTCCACAAATATAGGCATTTGTGGGTTCAATGCGACGTTTGTTATGGTTTAAATTATAAGCCACTTTTTAATTCAAAAATGTATATTTGTGAATGTTGCGACTATCATGTGGAAATGAATAGTTCGGATAGAATTGACCTTTTGATTGATCCAGACACTTGGGTTCCTATGGATGAAGACATGGTCTCTCTGGCCATTGAATGGGATTTCGAAGAAAAAGAGGAGCCTTTTGAACTGGACCTCAGTGAATGGGAAGCTGAACTCAAAAGAGTGTACATAGAACTAGAATTGCGAATACAATTAAAAAAAGAAAAAGAAAAGGCTGATCAAGAGCGTCTCGATTCAGAAGAAAAAGAGAAGACTGATCAAGATCGTCTCGATTCAGAAAAACAAGATCTTCTCTATTCAGAAAAAAAAGAACAACTCTATTCAGAAGAAGACGACCAGACTTATCTAGATCGTCTCGATTTAGAAGAAGAAGAGAAGATCTTTTCCGAAGAAAAAGAGAAGACTGATCAAGATCGTCTCGATTCAGAAAAACAAGATCTTCTCAATTCAGAAAAAGACGAACAGACTTATCTAGATCGTCTCGATTTAGAAGAAGAAGAGAAGATCTATTCCGAAGAAAAAGAGAAGACTGATCAAGATCTTCTCGATTCAGAAAAAGACGAACAGACTTATCTAGATCGTCTCGATTTAGAAGAAGAAGAGAAAATATCTTCCGAAGAAAAAGAGAAGACTGATCAAGATCGTCTCGATTCAGAAGAAGACGACCAGACTTATCAAGAGCGTCTCAATTCTAATCAAAGCGAGACAGGATTACCGGAGGCTATTCAAACAGGCATAGGCGAACTAAATGGTCTTCCCTTAGCACTTGGAGTTCTGGATTTTCAGTTTATAGCGGGGACTATGGGATCCGCAGTCGGAGAAAAAATTACGCGTTTGATCGAGTATGCTACCCGAGAATTTCTACCTCTTATTATAGTGTGTGCTTCTGGGGGTGCACGTATCCACGAAGGAAGTTTCAGCTTGATGCAAATGGGTAAAATAGCTTGTGCGTTATATAATTATCAATTAGATGCCAAACGATTTTATATATCAATCCTCGCATCTCCTACTACTGGTGGGGTAACAGCTAGTTTTGGTATGTTGGGGAAGGTCGTTATTGCCGAACCCGAGGCCACCATTGCATTTGCGGGTAAAAGAGTAATTGAACAAACG